AAAGGGAAGGAGTGTTTTTAAATAGTGTGTTTGTTTTAAGATATTATACAATCAATCAAAGAAATGTATCCAATCAAAAGAGAAAGGTAAGGATTTCTTTTAGGAAATAGATTAAAGAAAAAAAACAGGATTCACGATACAAGTACAAAAATGAATAACCCCCCAAAAAAATAAAAAATGAAATATTTTCATATATTTTTTGTATCGTTTTGGCGACATGGCCGAGCGGTAAGGCGGGGGACTGCAAATCCTTTTTCCCCAGTTCAAATCTGGGTGTCGCCTGATCAACAAAAAAATAAGAATACCTTATTCTGTTTTGCTAAGATAACTTGACAAATTTTTTTCCAGCAGAAGTAAGCGGGGGAGAGGACTCTTGATACTTGCTTGATGCTATAAGCATCTGGCGGTTCTGTTCTCTAAAATGAAAATGCTGTAAATCCTTGCGTCTAGGCTTCAATTCACGGAAAAGATTATATTAGTTAATTTTGTTTTGAATGAAAAAGAATCGTTAAATCTTGATATGACAGCTGTTATTAATGTAGTGTTTATTAACTGGGTCTTCAATTAATTTGGATAGACGAACGAGGAATTTAATTATTAGTTGCGGAAAGGTCGAAAGATACTTTATTCGTATACGAACTCATGAAATTCTATGTGTGCTTCTGCAATCAATTTAATATTGATTGAAGAGATAATTGTCTTTATTGAAGAGATAATTGTCTTTAATGTAATAGACTATTTCCTGATTGTTTAACATAGACAAGCAGGAGACGTAACGTAAGGATTAGCTAAAATGCAAAATTAGGGGTATGTGATAGATAGTGATCTATCTTGACTCTATATTTTGATACTTTTGACTTAATGTAATGAAATGAAGGTCAACAAAAAAAGACTAGGTCTTATTATTACTACATGTTAGTATCATTCCCTTGAAACTTCCAGGGGTGTATCTACGTATTTTGCTTGTGCTTAATGTTTCCCGATTCTACTAGAAATCATATAAGAAACTGTTATAATTGTGAGTTTATTGGATTGTTTCATCAACGGTGTTGGGTTAGAATCCCCTTTTGACTCTTCGCCAGGGATTCCACTATTATTAATGAACATAATAATGATTAGTGAACAATAATGGAATAATTCCTTCATATTTATAGAGATAGGGGATATAATTCACATGGATATAGTAAGTCTCGCTTGGGCTGCTTTAATGGTAGTCTTTACATTTTCTCTTTCACTCGTAGTATGGGGTAGAAGTGGACTCTAGAAGTACTACTAATTGAGTTGAAGAATCAAACTCAAACCATATCAATTGTTTTATAGATCGTTCTGCAAAGTCCTTTTTATTTTACTTTTTTATTTGTTTTTGGTTTCCCCCTCTTTTTTTTTTTACTGTTCAAAGATAAAAAAAATAGTTATGTTATTAAGTATATACAGACTTCCTATAGGAAACAACATAGACATAGTGGTTGTCCAACGATATACTACACATAATAAAATATTGCCTTGGGCAAGTCACATATTGCGCGTTCCTGCTTTTTTTATTCTTTTAGACATTTTATTTATGTTATGCTTGCTTTATCGAACTCATTTCATATCATGGTTCAAACGTTAAAAATCAGTGGGCTTTACTAATCCTTTTCGAAATCCAAAGAAATTTCCATGGAACTGAACCACTGGATCATCTGTCAACTGCTCAATCAATTACTTCTTCGGAATACTAAAAAAAGATTATGTGATTTTCTTGTTATTAATTTTAATAATTATTAAAATTAAAGGCCTATACTCTTTTTTCCTTCATCGATTTGATTCTTTCAATGGATATCGGGATTCATATTGAATAGAATCAGAAATTCTAGGAATTCGAATCGTAAGAGTAAGAATTGCCCTTCGATTTTTTCATATTGATGATTGGAATCAACACAAATTAAATAGGTGAAGCAAAGAAATCGAATTGGTACGTTATGTAAATACATTACATATATGTAATTGATATCTATATGTAATTGATATCTATGAAGATACATATTGTAGATTGATCTATATTAAACCTCTATCTTTATACAGTACGACTTTATATACTACAATAACAATAATAAATATGGTAGAAAGATTTATATATTTCTTTCTACCATACTATCGAATCTCATAGAATACTGATGATTCTAGTCCGCTTATTTCATTTAAGACACTAAATTTGAATACTTTTCATTTTCTTTTTTCTTTTCAAGCATTGAGAAGAACTAAACAGTCAAGTTTCATTCAAATGAATCATTTTGGCTGACTGTTTTTACGTATATTATAAGTAAAAAAGCAGTAGGAACTAGAATGAACAGTGCAGTAGCAATAAATGCGAGAATATTTACTTCCATAATCTAATCGTTTCATTTTTAGTTAATTCGCAATAACTCGGGATTTAATCCCATAGAGCTGATAAATCTTTCGGCTGTAAATTCAATATTCAATGGGATGAATTACATCTCGATGATATCAAATCGGAGCAATATCATGAATAACAATATCTGAACTATAAAATTGATTCATCGTCGAGAATTAAATAGTATAACATAGGAAGATCTTTTATACATACCGAATTCCAATTTTTATTCCTGATCCGATCAATAATTTCTTTACTTTCTTTATCATTCTTTCTTTTCTATAAGCTACGCCCCCTTTGTACAATCATCTGATGAAATATCATATGACCGCCTTTATACTTACTTACATTCTTACATTGGTTATAAAAAATCCCAATAAAATAACCAATAGAAGCGAAATGCAAAAAAGGAAGAAGTTTAGTTCTAACCCCCCCTTTTTAATGATCTAATCTTCTTTGGAAAACAAAGAAGGAGTATAATAAGGAGAGTCCGGATATAAAAAAATCGAGTATTTCATCAAATTCATTAAAAAGTTTGTTCTTTCTTCGGCAAGAACCTTAAACTTAAAAAAGATTATTCATTCCCTCACAAAGAGAGATAGCCCTTTCTAATAGAAAGGGGATCCTTTTTTGAGCTTTATTTTATTAATATCCTATTTCCTTGGATTAATTATGGGATGCATATATCAAAAATTCAGTGTGAAATTTTAATGAGATAAATTGTTTCAAATTCACATTAATAATTGAAATTAGTAATTGAGGTTACAAAAAATCGGAGCCCTAAAGGGATATACTTTTCATCTTAAAAGTATTATATCAAAGTTACTATGTTAAATTTTTTTGTATCGTACAAATTCCATTTGTGTATAGACTCCTGGAAACGTATAGTACCCTATTACACAGATCGGGAATAATCGAAAAAGCCAGACTCCATACGGTATCTCTTGGAATCCTGAATATGATTCTACCAATAATTGTACTAATCTACATATGTCTTTCTCCTATCAATCGGGACTAGTTGAATAAATGGGAATTTCCATATTTCTTTGATGAGAAATGTGAAACTAATAAATAAATAGAAACTAATAAATAAATAAAATAAGAGATAGAGGGTATCCCACTTGGGAATGAAATTCTGCTATGTGTTCTCCTTTTCACAGCAAATGCAGATGTATTTTTTATTGGAATTGGATTTGGATCCGTCGGGACTGACGGGGCTCGAACCCGCAGCTTCCGCCTTGACAGGGCGGTGCTCTGACCAATTGAACTACAATCCCAAGGAAATAAAATAAAGTGTACATCATACATATTCTTATGATTTCATTCAAACCCTTTATTTTTTATATATTTTATTTAGATTTTCGATATTTAGATTAGAATAAGTCATATTGTAACAGAAACGCGAGTGATATATTGGATATCCACACGGATATGCACTTTAGCGGGAGCGTCTCAGGGATTGTTAATAATCCTTTTATTTTTATAATTTGATTAAGAATCAAATAAATCTTTCAATAAAAAAAAAAGAGTTTTTTATTTATATTTATTCTTTATTTGATTCTTTTCCTTAGACTTTATAGTTTCAGATCGTTATATGAATCTAGTATGAATCTATATCATTAGCAAGCAAGATCAGAATTTGTGAGATAAAATAAAGAGAGCAAATGAACAGCAGTAAAATATATCAGAAAATTGTAGTTTTTTTTATTCTTCCGTATTCCGATCAGGCATTTCTGGGGAACAACAAATGGGTTCTATCATTTCGTGGTGGATCGGCGAATTATTGGGCCGAGCTGGATTTGAACCAGCGTAGACATATTGTCAACGAATTTACAGTCCGCCCCCATTAACCGCTCGGGCATCGACCCGGGAAGAATAAATTCCAGGCTTATTGATAATCCATGATCAACTTCCTTTCGTAATACCCTACCCCCAGGGGAATTCGAATCCCCGCTGCCTCCTTGAAAGAGAGATGTCCTGAACCACTAGACGATGGGGGCATACTTGCCCGATCGTCATCATACTATGAATATAGTATGAACAGTTTTTTGAAATTGTCAATATAATGTGGTATGATTAAAGGTATGATTAAATCTGAAAGATCTTTCTCTCTTTCAGGATTTCATAGAATCTTTTGATTCGTATTTATGAATCATTCATTCTAATCACCCTTCCATTTTTTTTTTAATATTATTTTCATTAAATAGATTCTATTGAAACGTATTCATTTTAAATATAATATTTAAATATTATTAAATATTTTTAATGAATTAGAAATAGAATTCTATCAAAGAATAAAATAAATAAAAAAAGAAATCTAAGAATAAATAGATATTAATTATAAATCGATATTATTAAAACGATATTTATATGAAATATTGAATATTAAAAAAATAAATAAAATAATAAACTAAATAGGATAGGTAGAATAGAAATAATACGAGGTATAGGACCTTTTTGGAATGATTGGTCGGGCAGACCAGAAAGGGGAATTAAACTTCATTTCTTACACTTTCATTCATTGATTCATTCATTTTGTTAAGATTAGATAGACATATTTCTATCTTACACTAATCCAGGAAGTTCAAAAAAAAAGATAAATCTGAAAATTTGGGAAGAGGGATAG